GGGGGGGGGGGGCTAGAGTTGGCTTCAAGACGACCTGGTATGTGACAGGCATCTTTCAGGTGTAAGCTGAATGCTTTCATGTTATAGCTACGTCTTGGTGTACTAAGTGCACCTTCCGGTACACTTACCTTGTTACGACTTACCTCATCTTTAGCAAATAGTTGTATTATCTATTGGTAGTCTAGAGCTTGTGAGGAGGGTGACGGGCGGTATGTACGTACCTCAGAGCCGGCTTAAAGGGGGCATATATTATCCCGCTTTACTGCTAAATCCGCCTTCTGGGGGCTGTTTCATGCCCCCTTCCGTAGAGATATTCTAGGTTAGAAAATGTAGCCCATCTCTTCCACTTCATGGGCTATACCTTGACCTGTCTTGCTAGCGGGGTTAGGGCAGTTGTGCTCACTGTAGCGCTCTCAGGAGAGGTGAGCTGGCGACGGCGGTATGTAGGCTGTTTTGGCTAGAAGTGGTCGGGTGTATCGTGGGTTATCGATTATAGGACAGGCTCCTCTAGGTGGGTTTGGGGCACCGCCAAGTCCTTAGAGTTTTAAGCGTTTGTGCTCGTAGTTCTCAGGCGGATGCTTTGGTTGTGTAAGCATCAAGATTTAGGGCCAGGCATAGTGGGGTATCTAATCCCAGTTTGTACCCTGGCTTTCGTGGAGTTTAGTTAGTCATATAGATTAGGGTCGTCTTTAGGGTGGTTTTAAGCGCACCTTAAGCTTATGACAGCTCAGCTGCGTTTTAACCCTAATTGATATGATAGGCATGGGTCCACTCTTTACGCCGCGAACGATTAATTTGGGTCTCTTGTGTGACCGCGGTGGCTGGCACAAGATTTACCAACCCTGAGTTGCCATGACTAAGTCAAGCTTACACTTATTGCTTAATGTTAATTACTGCTGAGTACCCGTGGGGGTGTGGCTGAGCAAGGCGTCTTGGGCTGCTTATGAGCGTGCCTGATACCAGCTCCTTTTACCTACAATGTAGGAGTTAAGGGCATTTACACTGGGATGCAGATACTTGCATGTATATGTCTGGCAAAAACTAATGGTAAGGTTAGGACTAAGTCTTTTGTCCCTGGGGTGGATGTCGAGCCGTCTTGGCATCTTCAGTGCCATGCTTTGTTGTAAGCTACAGGGAC